ACGCGACGATGATTATTTTCTACAAATCATAAAGACATTGGCACATTATATTTTATTCTAGGAGCTTGATCAGGAATAGTAGGTACAGCCCTTAGTTTAATCATTCGAGCAGAACTAGGGCAACCAGGTAGATTGATTGGAGATGATCAAATTTACAATGTTGTAGTTACAGCCCACGCTTTTATCATAATTTTTTTTATGGTCATGCCAATTATAATTGGGGGCTTCGGCAACTGATTAGTACCTCTTATATTAGGGGCCCCAGACATGGCTTTCCCGCGAATAAATAACATGAGATTTTGATTATTACCCCCTGCCCTTACTTTACTTCTTTCAAGGGGCATGGTAGAAAGTGGGGTTGGAACAGGATGAACTGTTTACCCTCCCCTGGCGGCAGGCATTGCTCATGCAGGAGCCTCAGTTGATTTGGGTATTTTCTCTTTACATATAGCAGGGGCTTCATCCATTCTAGGGGCAGTAAACTTTATTACTACAGTCATTAACATACGATCTAACGGGATAACCATGGATCGTATGCCCCTGTTTGTATGAGCTGTATTCATTACAGCAATTCTCTTATTACTCTCCCTCCCAGTTTTAGCAGGAGCTATTACAATATTATTAACCGATCGTAATTTAAACACTTCTTTCTTTGACCCTGCCGGGGGAGGAGACCCCGTTTTATACCAACACTTATTTTGGTTTTTCGGCCACCCAGAAGTCTATATTTTAATTTTACCAGGATTTGGCCTGATTTCCCATATTGTTAGACAAGAATCAGGGAAAAAAGAAACCTTTGGCACCCTTGGAATGATTTACGCAATACTAGCGATTGGAGTTTTAGGATTTGTGGTATGAGCACACCATATATTTACCGTAGGAATAGATGTAGACACCCGAGCCTACTTTACATCAGCAACTATGATCATTGCGGTCCCAACTGGAATCAAAATTTTTAGTTGACTAGGTACCCTACACGGAGCCCGTTTAACTTATTCTCCTTCTTTAATATGAGCCCTAGGATTTATTTTCTTATTTACAGTAGGTGGTTTAACGGGGGTCGTCTTAGCCAATTCATCTATTGACATCATCTTACATGACACCTATTATGTAGTGGCCCACTTTCATTATGTTTTATCTATGGGAGCTGTTTTTGCTATTTTTGCAGGAATTGCACATTGATTTCCATTATTCACAGGAATAACTTTAAACCCAACCTGACTAAAGATTCACTTTATTGTTATATTCGTTGGAGTAAATATTACATTTTTCCCCCAACATTTCTTAGGCCTGAGAGGGATACCCCGTCGTTATTCAGACTACCCCGATGCCTATACAGCTTGAAATGTATTATCTTCAATTGGCTCTACTATTTCCCTAGTGGGTGTACTGGGATTTGTAGTTATTATCTGAGAAGCATTTACAGCGGCCCGACCAGTCTTATTCTATATGTTTTTACCAACCTCGGTTGAATGACAGCATGACTTGCCCCCGGCAGATCACAGTTATATAGAAATTCCTATAATCACTAACTTCTAAAATGGCAGAAAAGTGCAATGGATTTAAGCTCCATATATGAAGAGATTATATCTTCTTTTAGAATAATGGCAACATGAGGTTATTTAGGATTTTTAGATGGAGCCTCTCCTTTAATAGAACAGTTAATTTTTTTTCACGATCACACTATAATTGTACTTACCCTCATTGTAACTATTGTAGGTTATATAATGGCTTCCTTAATAACTAACAAATATGTTAACCGATTTTTACTAGAAGGTCAAACTATCGAAATCATTTGAACCGTACTACCGGCCATTATCTTATTATTTATTGCATTTCCCTCCCTTCGACTTTTATATCTATTAGATGAAGTAAATGAGCCCGCAATTACACTTAAGACGATTGGCCATCAATGATACTGAAGCTATGAATATTCCGATTTCCAACAAATTGAATTTGATTCATACATAATTCCTAGTAACGAAATATCAGATAGCAATTTTCGATTATTAGACGTAGATAATCGAGCGGTTCTTCCGATAAATACCCAAGTTCGTGTTTTAATTACTGCTGCGGATGTAATTCATTCATGAACAGTACCTTCCCTGGGCGTTAAAGCTGACGCTATTCCTGGGCGCCTAAATCAGGTTAGATTTTTAATAAATCGGCCCGGTTTATTTTATGGGCAGTGCTCAGAAATTTGTGGGGCCAATCACAGTTTTATACCTATTGTAGTAGAATCAGTGTCAGTAGATGCTTTCCTTAACTGAATTAATTCTATAAGAGAAGAATCATTAAGTGACTGAAAGTAAGTGTAAATCTTTTAAATTTATAATAATAGTTGCGCCTATTCTTAATGAAAAAATTAGTTAATGAATAACATAAGCTTGTCAAGTTTAAGTAACTAAGTAATTTTAGTATTTTTTAATCCCTCAGATAGCCCCCTTATTATGACTAAATCTCTACATTTTCTTCTTTTTAACTTTTATACTATTTGTCACAATAAGTTATTTTACTTATACTCCTACTATAAAAGAACAGGAAGGATTAAAATATGAAGCTCATCAAATAAATTGAAAATGATAACTAACTTGTTTTCCGTATTTGACCCGTCCACATCTTTAATAAATATACAACTAAATTGATTATCTACTTTTATTGGACTCTTTATGATTCCAGTGGCATTCTGAATACTACCAAATCGGCTTTACTATATATGAACTTCTTTATTAAAAACTCTACATTTAGAATTTAAAATTCTATTAGGACCTAATTCCCCCACAGGAAGCACTTTATTATTTGTGACTTTATTCTCTATTATTGTATTTAACAATTTTATAGGACTTATGCCCTATGTATTTACAAGTACTAGTCACCTGGCAATAACCCTATCTTTGTCCCTCCCCCTATGACTTGGGTTTATACTATATGGTTGAATTAATCACACAAAACACATATTTGCGCATCTTGTTCCACAAGGAACCCCAGCCTTTTTAATGCCATTTATGGTCTTGATTGAAACATTAAGAAATATTATACGACCTGGTACACTGGCCGTACGGCTAGCAGCTAATATAATTGCAGGCCACCTGTTACTTACTCTTTTAGCCTCTACCGGACCAAGGCTAAGAATAACGATTCTTTCCCTATTAATTTTCTCCCAGATTCTTTTATTAACACTAGAGGCAGCCGTAGCTGTCATTCAATCCTATGTATTTGCAGTGTTGAGAACATTATACGCCGGAGAAGTAAACTAATGTCAGACCACGGACATCATCCTTATCACCTTGTAGACATAAGCCCGTGACCATTAACTGGGTCAATTAGCGCAATAATATTAACCACAGGATTAGTTAAATGATTTCATAAATTTCAAATTGACTTATTTGCCCTAGGAATTTTAGCGGTCTTATTAACAATAATTCAATGATGACGAGATATCACTCGAGAAGGAACCTACCAGGGATTACACACCTCTATTGTAACCATTGGGCTTCGATGAGGAATAATTTTATTCATTACCTCGGAAGTGCTATTCTTTTTTTCATTTTTTTGAGCCTTTTTCCACAGAAGACTAGCGCCTTCTGTGGAAATCGGGATTAGATGGCCCCCAGCAGGAATCCTGCCCTTTAACCCATTTCAGATTCCCTTATTAAATACAGCAATTTTATTGTCCTCTGGGGCCACCGTAACGTGGGCCCACCATGCAATTATAGAGAGTAACCATTCTCAAGCCCTACAAGGATTAGGGATTACTATCTTACTTGGGATATACTTTACAGCCCTACAAGCTTTAGAATATTTTGAGGCTTCATTTACAATTGCAGATTCAGTCTATGGGTCTACTTTTTTTGTTGCTACTGGCTTCCACGGGCTTCACGTAATTATTGGGTCTTCATTTCTAGCTGTCTGTTTTTATCGCCTATATTTATGCCATTTTTCTAGGCACCATCATTTCGGATTTGAAGCAGCTGCTTGATATTGACATTTTGTAGATGTAGTTTGATTGTTCCTATATATCTCGATTTATTGATGAGGGGGATAAATCTTTTTAGTATAAAAAGTATATTTGGCTTCCAACTAAAGGGTCTAGAACATCTAGAAAAGATAATGATCATCTCCAGATTAGCAATCATAATTACTCTAATTATCTCTGCTGTTGTAATAATAATCTCTTTCTTACTAAGTAAAAAGACTATTACTGACCGAGAAAAAAATACCCCCTTCGAGTGCGGATTTGACCCTAAGGGGTCAGCTCGGTTGCCTTTTTCCCTACGATTTTTTCTAATTGCAGTAATTTTTCTTATTTTTGATGTAGAAATTACATTACTCCTCCCACTAGCCACTATTCTAAAAATAGTAAATGTATTTAGATGATTATTTACAGGAGTTTTTTTTATCTTAATTTTGCTCCTAGGACTTTATCATGAATGAAATCAAGGGGCCCTAGATTGAGCAGATTAAGGATAGTAGTCAAAAATGATATCTGATTTGCATTTAGAAGGTGTTACAAAGTTAACCTATCTTACTTTAAGGTAAAAAGCGAACTATTGCACCCAGTTTCGACCTGGCCTTTGGTATTAAAATACCTTTACCTGCCACTTAACCAAAACCAAAAAGAGGTATATTATTGTTAATAATAGGATTGAAATCTAAATTTCTGGTTAAGGAAATAAACTGAGGTGAGAAAAAGCTACTAACTTTTAACTTAAGCGGTTAAATTCCGTTTTTATTTCTGCTTTTGTAGTGTAATATAACACATTACATTTTCAATGTAAAGATAAGAATTCATTCTTTTAAAGTAATATTCACAGGTTAAATTAACCTCTTTAACAGCTTCAGTGTTATGATCTATAATATGATCTATATGAATTTATATAATTACAATTGACAATACCCCCCAAAACAAGAAAGTAATTATATAAAGTTTAATACTATTATCCTGTATTTTTTCTAATAGACTTGATCTTTTTATTAAGGATTTATGTAAATTATACCCCCCTTTATTTTCAAATCACCCCTGATCTCCTATTTTATAAACACTAAACCCATTCACCAAAAAATTATACATGATATTTTGAGTAGAGAGAAAAGGAAGGAATCATATTCTACCCCTAAACACCACCCTTCTATAATATTTAAACGAATTTAAGATGTATAAAAAAGAACCCAAGTTAAGAACATACCCGATCCAAGCCCCTAGACTACACACTAATAACACTAACCCCTTGTAGAACATTCTTAAACAAATCATGTAGGGATAAGGAACAATTAGCCAACTAAGTATCGAACCTGCCGTAACGGCCCCTAAGGCCAACAACAACATAGGGTTAGTAAGTAAGCCTGTTTCATCATTTACAGTATGTAATCTTCCTATATTAAACCCCCCTGTGACTGAATAATAAACTAAACGCGCAGTGTAACAAACCGTTAATCCAGTGGCAAACACATATATTAAAAAAGAAATGTAGTTAATAGTTCCCATAAAAGCTATTTCCAGAATAACATCTTTAGAATAAAATCCCGCCATAAAAGGCATCCCACATAAAGCCAGATTAGCTAGATTCATGTAAAAAGTAGTTAAAGGCATAAATTTACTTAAGCCCCCTATTATTCGAATATCTTGATAATCTTTTGCCCTGTGGATAATTACACCAGCACATATGAACAACAACGCTTTGAATAAAGCATGGGATAATAAATGAAAAAAAGCAAGGTCAGGCAACCCGAACCCTAAAATTCTCATTATAACCCCTAGCTGACTAAGAGTAGATAAAGCAATAATTTTTTTTAAATCATACTCAAAATTAGCCCCTAAGCCAGCCATGAATATTGTAGCCCCACCTAATAATAACAATCCTTGAGAATAAGCACTGCCATGTATAGCAGGCTCAAATCGAACTAACAGATACACCCCGGCAGTAACTAGAGTAGAAGAATGTACTAAAGCAGAAACAGGAGTTGGAGCCGCCATTGCGGCAGGTAGTCAGGCAGAAAAAGGAATCTGAGCCCTTTTAGTCATGGCAGCAAGCATAACCAAAAAACATAATAAACCCAAGGAACTATCTCTACAGATGCTGTTTAAATAAAAAACAAAATTTCAACCTCCGTATACAGATATTAAAGAAATTGCTAATAAAATAGCCACATCCCCCACTCGATTTGATAAAGCAGTTAACATGCCAGCTGCGCCCGATTTTTCATTTTGATAATAAATCACAAGACAGTAAGAGACTAGCCCTAGCCCATCTCAGCCTAAAAGAATACTAATCAGATTAGGCCTAATAATTAAAGCGACCATAGAAATCACGAACATTAACACCAGATAAATAAAACGATTTATATTAGGGTCTCCTTCTATATAACCCCCCCTATAGTATAAAACTATAGAAGAAATTAATATAACAAACCCTAAAAACATCAAAGATATTCAATCAAGAATTAAAGTTATAACAATAGAACTACTATTAGTTCTAACAATCTCCCATTCAATGAAGTAACCAACTCCTTTGCATAAAGAAACCAAGGATATCAACAACATAGTTCTTGAGCCTAGTAATAAAAAAAACATACTAGACACATACATTTTTAAACTTCACAACACGATCTAAAATAACTTCAAGTTATATCTCTGGATCCACAGACCAGCGTTTTGAATAAACTATTTAAATTAAAATACAAATAATATCAACCTCCTTCTTATAAACATTAAATTCAAAGGCAATCAATGTAATATTAAAACTAAATACTCCCGAACTTTCCCGCTACAACAAGAGAACACCCCATTATAATATTTTCCATGTTGACTAATTGAAAATAAATATAAAGTGTACGCAGCACTAAAAAAAGACAACAACCCAATGCCAATCATATTAACACTGCTTCAATTTATAATCCTAACAATTAACTGAATCTCCCCTAATAAGTTCAAGGTAGGGGGTGCCGCCATATTCCCAGCACATAATAAAAATCACCACATTGCCATAGTAGGCATAATGTTTAATAATCCCTTATTAATTAAAAGCCTACGACTCCTTAATCGCTCATACACTATATTAATTATAAAAAACAACCCAGACGAACATAAACCATGGCCAACCATTACAACAACAGCCCCATTAACACCCCACCAGTTAAAAATAGTTACCCCACATAAAACTATTCCCATGTGAGCAACGGAAGAATAAGCAATAAGAGCCTTAATGTCCACTTGACGAAGACATATCAGCCTCACTAACACACCCCCTACTAGCCTAATTCTCACTCAAATTCAACAAAGCTTCCTGTTTACATGACTAAACAAAGGTACAATGCGCAATAAGCCATAGCCCCCTAACTTAAGCAAAACCCCCGCCAAAATTATTGAACCGGCCACCGGTGCTTCAACATGGGCTTTGGGCAACCAAAGATGAAACATAAACATAGGAAGTTTAACTACGAAAGCAAATACCCTCCTTAAATATCATACTTTATAAATAAAAGAAGAGCCCAATACTTCATATGCCAACCCTAAAGTTAAGGACCCACCGGAGTTGTATAAAATCATCAAAGAGACTAATAAAGGTAAGGAGGCCGTTAAAGTATAAAATAATATATAAATACCAGCCCCAATACGTTCAGGCTGATAGCCCCAACCTAAAATTAAAATTAACGTTGGAATCAAAGATGCTTCAAATCTAATATAAAAAAGGAATAGGTCAGTAGAAGAAAAAGTCATAATTAAAAAAAAGTTTAAAAGACAACAGGTTATAACAAAAATTTTATGAAAATTATTTTTATCCAAAATTGCTTGACTACTTATTAAAACCAGCAACATAATTCAAAACCTGAGTAGGATTAAAACATAACTTAATCAATCAGAGCCAAACCTATAACTTAACAAGCTTATATAAAAATCATGCTTACAGCATAATAAATAATAAACAAAAAGAATTATTATACCCAACTGAACCCCGTATCATCTACCACACCCTAGTGTCAAAAAAAAAGAACCCAATACAAACTTTAACATCGAAGTATAGTAAAACTAGAAAAACGATCATTACCGTGAGTACGAATAATAGATACTAAAATAGATAAGGCCAGGGCCCCCTCACAAGCAGCCAGTGTCAAAAAAATAAGAGTAAAGTAACTTTCTTGCCCTAAATAAGAAAAAACTATTGTTAATAGCCAAAAAATACCTAACATTATATATTCTAGCCTAAGTAAAGAACTCAATAAATGCTTACGCTTAGAAACAAACCCTCATATGCCCCTTAGGATTATAATCAACATCCCGAATAAATAGAAATTAAGTCTTAACATTTGTTTTAATAGTTTAATATAGAACTTTGGTCTTGTAAACCAAAAGTGAATTACTATAATTCTTAAAGCATCAAGGGAAAGAAAAGACTCCTATCATTAATTCCCAAAACTAATATTTTAAATTAAACTACCCCTTGATATTTCATACATTTTACTACTTTATTTAACTTCAATAACGCTAAGATTAGTTTTTATCAACATTACCCACCCCTTAGCCATAGGAATAATACTTTTATTACAAACCCTAGCAATTTGTGCTATTACTGCCCTAATGAATTTCCATGTATGATTTTCATATATTCTATTTCTAATTTTTTTAGGGGGTATACTCGTATTATTTATTTACATTACTTCTTTAGCTTCTAATGAAATATTTCAGTTTTCATTTAAAATGATTATTTTCTTTACTTTTACGATCTCCCTAGGAATTTTAGTTAGAATATTCTTAGACCCCCTATTACTAGACTTTAAAATAGCTTCCTCAGATATACACAAATATATAGGGACTACTTACAATAGACAAGCAATATTAATTAGTAACATTTATTCAACCAACACAATAAATACAACTTTATTTATAATTCTATACCTGCTACTAACCCTAATCGTAGTAGTAAAAATTACATATACTTTTTTAGGACCATTACGAATGTTAACAACCTATGACAATACCTATTCGTAAATCCCACCCGTTGTTCAAAATTATAAACGGGGCTATTGTTGATATACCAGCACCCTCTAACATCTCCATTTGATGAAATTTCGGCTCCCTATTGGGGCTATGTTTAGTGGTACAAATTGCAACCGGCTTATTCTTAGCGATACACTATACGGCCCATATTGACCTGGCTTTTTCTAGGGTAGCCCACATTTGTCGTGACGTTAACTACGGCTGACTCTTACGAACAATTCACGCAAATGGGGCCTCTTTCTTTTTTATTTGTTTATACTTGCATGTGGGGCGAGGCCTATACTACGGATCATATTTATTTATACACACTTGAATAGTAGGGGTAATTATTTTATTTTTAGTTATAGGAACTGCCTTTATAGGATATGTACTACCATGAGGACAGATATCCTTCTGGGGGGCCACAGTTATTACTAATCTCCTATCCGCTGTCCCATATATCGGAACCGACCTAGTTCAGTGGGTCTGAGGAGGATTTGCGGTGGACAACGCAACCTTAACCCGATTTTTCACTTTTCATTTCTTATTTCCTTTTGTAGTTGCAGCGGCCACGATAGTCCATATTCTCTTTTTACATCAAACAGGCTCAAGTAATCCACTTGGACTGGTCAGAAACATCGACAAAGTTCCTTTTCACCCCTATTTTACATTCAAAGATATTGTTGGATTTGTATTTATACTTATAGCCTTAATTCTTCTCAGATTATTTGACCCTTATTTACTAGGAGACCCAGAAAACTTTATTCCAGCCAATCCAATAAGTACACCACTACATATCCAGCCAGAATGATATTTCTTATTCGCCTACGCTATTCTCCGTTCCATTCCTAATAAACTAGGAGGAGTTATCGCCCTGGTGGCCTCAATTGCGATCCTTTTTATTATACCTTTTACTCAGAAAGCCAACTTCCGCGGACTATCTTTTTATCCAATTAATCAAATCATATTCTGATCAATAGTGGTGATTGTCGTTTTATTAACATGAATTGGTGCCCGTCCCGTAGAAGAACCTTACGTTCTCACAGGACAAATTCTTACTGTACTATACTTTTTGTATTATCTAGTAAGCCCTATTATATTTATAATTTGAGACGAAATTCTTAGATAAAATTATTTGGCCGAGGATAGGCAGATACTTTGAAAGTATCCAACAGAGGTTTAAATCCCCTAATAATTTTTACTAAAATCAGAACAAAGTACTTTAAGGAGTCCACTAAAGAAGGATAACTCTTATAAACATTTTTAATCCTATAAAAAACATAAGATAATTCAATGAGACTGGTAAAAACCTTTTTCAAGACAAATACATTAGCTTATCATATCGAAACCGCGGTAGAGTCCCCCGTACCCAAATAAAACTAAAAACAATAAATACTAGCTTCAAACAAAACCTCAGCCTACTAGGGCTGCACCCTATAAACAGAATAACAAACAAAGCCCTTATAAACAAGATCCTTCTATACTCAGCTAAAAAAATTAATGCAAATCCTCCTCCCCTATATTCTACATTAAATCCAGATACCAATTCAGACTCACCTTCCGCAAAGTCAAATGGAGTACGGTTAGTTTCAGCCAAGCATGATACAAATCAGACTCCTGCTAAAGGAAGAGTAAGCAGGGCCAACCAACACTCTGACTGATAATTCCTAAACAAACTCAGATTAAACCCCCCCACTAAAAAAATAAAAGATAACAAAATTAAAGCAAGCCTAACTTCATAAGAAATAGTCTGGGATACCGCACGAATCCTTCCTAACAATGCATACTTAGAATTAGAGGACCAGCCTGCCCCCATCAAAGTATAAACCCCTAATCTAGTACAACACAAAAAAAAGAGAGAGCCCAGCCTAAAATTCATTAAACCTGTCTCATAAGGAATAACTAATCAAACGATCAAAGAAATAAACAGCCTGAAAATGGGGGATAAATAATATGGTAAAAAATTTCTTATTACTGGCAATGCCTGCTCTTTAGTAAATAACTTCACTGCATCAGCAAATGGCTGAAGAATCCCAATAAACCCTAACTTATTGGGTCCCTTACGAATTTGAATATAACCTAAAACTTTACGTTCCAACAAGGTAAAAAAGGCCACCCTAACTAATACACAAATTATCAAAATAATATAATTAATCATTATTATCACAGTCACTATTAAGTAAGGCCACCACCTTATTCTTAGATCCTAAGTCTAATGCACTTTTCTGCCAACTTAACTAACTTAATGAGATTCAACTAACAACAAAATATTTGACTTATTAAATCCTTTCGTACTAAAATAAATCTATTTAATTATGGAAGATAGAAACCAACCTGGCTTACGCCGGTCTGAACTCAAATCATGTAAGAATTTAAAGATCGAACAGATCTGCCTATTAAAACTGCTGCACCTTAAGGCCTTCTTAATTCAACATCGAGGTCGCAAACTTTTCTTTCGATATGGACTCTCAAGAAAAATTACGCTGTTATCCCTAAAGTAACTTGTTCTTGTGATCATTAATAATGGATCAATCTATTAACCAATTATTATTGTTTTTAAAAACAAAAGCAGTTAATCAAAAATATACTTTTACCGCCCCAGTAAAATAGTATTACTTTTTTAATAAACTAAAATATATAATTAATATAAAAAAACTACACTATAAAGCTTTATAGGGTCTTATCGTCCCTCCATATTATTTAAGCTTTTTTACTCAAACATTAAATTTTATAGTTTGTGTTGAGACAGTTCCCATCTTGTCCGACCATTCATACAAGCCTCTAATTAGGAGACTAATTATTATGCTACCTTCGCACGGTCAAAATACCGCGGCCCTTTAATTTATATCAGTGGGCAGGCCAGACCATGTAAACCTATTACACATGGACATGTTTTTGATAAACAGGCAGAAAGGATAATTGCCGAGTTCCTTAACACAATTTTTGTTTTAGTAAAATTGAAGGTTTTAATTTATATATCCCCAAATTCACAAAACTTTTATACTAATAACTTAATTATAACTATGAATAATTTATTAAATAAAAATTTTTAATAACCAAGCTAGAGTGATTTTAAATATTAATAGCACCTAAATAACCTATAACGGTTTTTAAATTTGACTGGTTTTAAGCCTAATTAAATAAGCAAATTACTATCACCCATAGTAAGTTTATTATTAAATAAGAAGCTTTTCCCTCCTATTTTTACTCTTCAGTGTCATGACCAGCTGAAGGCTAAATTAAATTAATTTACTAAAAAACCAGATACTTATTAGTGCGAATAGAATTTCACTTCTAGTATATCATTTATAATAACTATACTACGTTAACTATTTATAACAAACTAGCTCACTAAATTTCGGGATTACTTATTTTATAAGATTAATTTTAAGTTTCCTGAAACACAAGGCACTAATTTTTAATTATACTTTTATTAAATTAAATTTTTCACATATTTCAACTTTCCTTTACAGTACTTGTCAGCTATTATCCTCAAAAAACTTTCTTTATTAAATACTTATTTAAAATAAATTAAGATTATTTTCATTACCCCCAGTTAAAACACAAAGACTAATTGAATTGGCTTTTATCTTCAAAATAAATCGATTTGCACGATATCCTTTCAACGTAAGTGAAATGCTTAACTAATCAAGCTCTATTTTGCATTCTAGGAACACTTTCCAGTACCCCTACTATGTTACGACTTATCTCACTTTGTAGTGAGAGCGACGGGCGATGTGTACATACCCCAGAGCTTACATCATTACTCCTTACTAAAAATGTAATTACTATTAAATCCACCTTCTATTAATTATATTTAAAATTAATTTTCGTATTTATAATTTAAATTGTAGCTCATTCCACTCGCACTCATAAGTTACACCTTGATCTGATATATTATATTTTATTATATTAGGATAATTATTTGCCTTTTAACATTATCTAATAACGACGGTATATAAACTGTTTACAAGAATGCGTAAGATTTTTCGCGGATTATCGATTACTGAACAAGCTCCTCTAACTAGACTGAGGTACCGCCAAACTCTTTGGGTTTCAAGAAAATAACTATATACTACCCGGGTAATTTTTTTTTAATTAAAGTATAGCAGGGTATCTAATCCTGGTTTATCCCTTAAACTTTTAAGCCTCTTATTTATTAATTTTTATAAACTCAATATTTTAGTTATTTGTTTCACTTATACCTAATACCTCATTTTTATTATTTCAATATCATAATAACTTGTTTTAACCAAAATTTGTTCACTTAACCTCACAGTATAACCGCGGCGGCTGGCACAATTTTAGCCAGATTTTATATGATTTTCTAGTTCTAGCTCTAACTAATAAACTAATACTATATGCTGAGAATTTAATAATTACTAAAAAAAATTTATTAACTTATACTTACCTCATTTAGATCTAGTAAATATTGTCTCACTCAAATTTACATGCACTTTCATCATAAAGAAAACACTCAGCCAGAGTCAAACTTTACCTAACCTTTAAATACCATAAACACAATTACACCACCCATACATTAAAACATGCATGTTTTACAGAAATTTAACTTAACCCCAAATTATACAAGATTTACTTCAAAGAAAAACTTTCTCCCAGAGAGACCGATTGTGCCTTGCTTCCCTCCTCTAAAGCTTAGCTTTATATAATTATTTACAAATTATATTCTCTTACTCAATTACGAGCGTTTACTTTTACATAAATTGAAGAATATATTTTCAATCAAACTAAATAAGGAATAAAGTTGTAAGAACACATTTTAATATTATAAAAATAAGTCCATAATCTTCTGACTTATATAAAAGAAATAATTTAACATTAATTAAATAAAAGTATATCAAGCTTTAATTATAACCTAAGAACATTTATATTTTATAATATGTGTATAGACTTTAATTGTTTATATAAATATTCTTTAGTTTGTAGTTAATTAAGTGTACATATCTTTTAAGTATATAATATTAATAATTAACTGTGATACTCTCTCTTCCTATTTCTGAATCATTCACTCTCCCAAGTATTCTCAGAAATAGAATAGAGAGAGTATCACAGTTATATAAAAATAATATTAATCTTATATTATATTCTTTTCTATAAATAAATTTTATTATTAATTGTTGCATATAATTTTAATTAAGTAATTATAATATATCCAGTAATTCATAAAAACGCGTTTTTATGAATTACTGGGTATTTGCCGTGGGCCCCAAAAGAATGTTTCTTTTCAGTTCAATTATTGTAAGAATTTACATCAAGCACTTTTAATGATTTCACCAAAACCTCCCAAAAAGAGCAAATTTTTCATTTTCAATAAAAGATACACTAAGAGATGATTAATATAAATTTATTTCTTTTTTTGATAACCAAGATCTAATTACTGAAAAATTATTAGTTTCAAAGCACATTTTTACATTAAAAAATAAAAATTATTTAACTCCCTCCGGCAGGAGGGCCCTCTCACACATAGATCAAAAAATTCGGTTTTAAATACAAGTTTATTAAATCGGAGAACACGCTATACTTTAAACACTACCATTTCATTAGATAATGAAGTGCCTGAAAAAGGATTATCTTGATAGGATAAATCATGTAAAATTTATGCTTTACCTTCATTATATCCAATGGGATAGCCCCATTACTTCAAGAATCAAAATCTAACGTGCCACTACACTAGGATATAGTAAAAAGATAAGCTAATTAAGCTAGTGGGCCCATACCCCGTTTATGAGGGTAATAACCCCTCTCTTTTTAATTTTTCTAATTCCTTCTCATCTTCTGTTTTTCTCTACACTAACATTTGGGATAATGATAGCAACCTCCTCCTCATCATGGTTCACCGCTTGAATAGGCCTAGAACTAAATCTTCTATCTTTTATTCCCTTAATTTCTTCTGAGACAAACCAGTTTTCGTCTGAAGCTAGCTTAAAATATTTTCTAACCCAAGCCTTAGCTTCAGCTATAATTTTATTAGCCTCTTCCGCCATGATTGCTGGAGTAATATTTTACTCTTATTTGCTATCCATCGCATTACTCATTAAAATAGGGGCGGCCCCATTCCACATATGATTTCCCATAGTGGCAGAGGGGTTAGGATGACTCCAATTTATTATTTTATCGACAATTCAAAAAATTGCCCCCATGGCCCTTCTATCCTATGTTATTGACCTGGCCTACTGACTAATTGTAGTAATTATTCCAGTTTCCGCCCTAGTGGGCGCCTTAGGGGGAATTAACCAACTCATACTACGAAAACTTATATCTTACTCTTCTATTGGGCACACCGCCTGAATATTATCAGCCCTTTTAATTAGAGAATCCCTATGGCTTATTTACTTTATTGTCTATTGTATTACTTCCGTAACTATTGCATTATTTTTTTTCTATAAACAAGCCTATCACCTTAATCACCTCATTTCAACAGGATTTCAAAATACCACGCAAAACTGCATTATGTTTATATCCTTACTTTCACTAGGTGGCTTACCCCCCTTTACTGGCTTTATTCCCAAATGGATTACAATTCAAGAGATTTCAAGGTCAAACTACACTTTCTTAACCTTTTTCCTAATCTTAGGCACTTTGATCAATCTTTATTATTATCTACGCCTAACCCTAAGGTCTTTTATAATATCTTCAGCAATACTTAAGTGACAATTCTTAATAGAAAGAAAATTAAGATTTACTACTACTTTCATGATTTTCTTAAATTTTATTGGCCTTCTTGCTGCCCCTATCACTTACATATTAACTTCTTAAGCAAGATCTTAAGTTAATTAAACTAAAAGACTTCAAACCTTTCAATATGAGCTAAAATCTCTTAGGTCTTAAACAAGCTCCAACACATCGTATCTTCAGAATTGCAGTCTAACATTTTAGCTTAAACTATGGAACTACCTGATAAAAGAGGAATCCTCCCCGTTAATAGATTTACAATCTATTGCCTAACCCTCAGCCATTTTATCACG